AAAATATCAAGTCGGCACATTCGTCTTTATGTTTATCGTTACAGGCCTCTTGAATCTTCTCATTTCCTATTTTTATTTCTTTATTATTTGATTTGTTATTTTCATTTGTGTGTAATGCGATTTGACTATTGTATCGTTTTCTTTATTATTGATAGGAATTATCTTGTTAAGACCCTATGAATCGATTGAAACCTCAGATTCAGACTAAAACCGCGATGATTCAATAAAACCTTCAAGCTAAACCCCAAAGATTCCCTGAGTAAGAACCGTTGGATCATCACTTATAAATTTTAACATTGTTGGAGTCCGTTTGCGAGGTCTGAATCTTAAGTATGAATCATAGTTCAAATATTCCGTGTTACAGATATCATATATTCCGTGTTTCGGATACTATAATGAATATCCGACGAAGTAGAATCATCTCTATCAAGACGACAGACCCATTCTCTGTACTATCACTAGGATCAATTATAACAAGTCACACACTCATATTCTGGAAATACAGAAACAAAGAAATTCCGCGGTCGAACTACCAAAATAGAATGGGTTAGAAATCCGGGCCGATTCGCTTTGTATTGAAAAGCTAGGACTTCGTGGTTCTTGTGGAGCTAATTCAGTGAAATTCCGTCCAATAAAACAGAAGAATTATAAATCTCCAAAATAATAGATAGGAATACCGCAAATAGAGCCATTGCGACACCCATTAAAGGAGTAGTTCCCCATCCGGGAGCTACTTTACCATATTCCGAATTCAACGGTTTTAATAACTCCCCTACAGTAGTTGGTTTTGGCCTAGATCTAGAACTACCCTCAACGGTTTTTGTAGCCATAAATCCTATTGTATTCATTGAGATCTGTTGACTTTGTATACCATTCCGTTGTAAATAAACGATCTTATCATAAACCCATTGTGGTCTTGAAATTATATAAGAATGGAAACAGCAACCCTAGTCGCCATCTCTATATCTGGTTTACTTGTAAGTTTTACTGGGTACGCCTTATATACCGCCTTTGGGCAGCCCTCTCAACAACTAAGAGATCCGTTTGAGGAGCACGGGGACTAGTTGAAGTAATGAGCCCCCCAACATAACATGGGGGCTCATTACTTCAATTGATATAATGATAAATCATTTTATCTTTTTAGTTGGAACTTTAGGCGGTTCTCGAAAAAAGATAGCGAAAAAAATTATCCCTAAAGTCGAGACTAAGAGGAATGTATAAACCAATGCTTCCATAGATTCGATCGTGGTTTACAATTATAGCTTCCATACCTGTTTTTGTTTATTTAGTTGGAACCATCTTCCGGATAAAGAAAGAGCAAGAGTCAAAGAAAAGACGGTGATTGAGATCACGATTTATCCAGTATCTTATGTCAAATTACAAAAATAAAATAGAGGTAAAGATACCGAAGAAATGTTGTATCAGACTACTTGTCTTCTTGTAGTTGGATCCCCAATTTTTTGGAATGTTCCAAATTCCACTTGAGCATCCAAATCCGGATCAATACCAGCAAAAACGTCTCTGAATAAGGTTCTAGCACCATGCCAAATGTGTCCGAAGAAGAAGAGCAGAGCAAATGAAGCATGTCCAAAAGTAAACCAACCCCTTGGACTGCTACGAAAAACACCATCAGATTTCAAAGTAGCACGATCTAATTCGAAAATTTCACCCAATTGAGCACGTCTAGCATATTTTTTCACAGTGGCGGGATCGCTATAACTGACTCCATTGAGTTCGCCGCCATAGAACTCAACAGTCACGCCTACTTGTTCGACACTATACTTCGATTCGGCCCTTCTGAAAGGAACATCGGCTCTAACAATTCCGTCTCCGTCTACCAAAACGACTGGAAATGTTTCAAAAAAGGTAGGCATACGACGTACAAAAAGTTCACGACCTTCTTTATCCCTAAAGATGGGGTGTCCTAACCATCCAACAGCTATTCCATCCCCATTGTCCATTGAACCCGCTCTAAATAATCCCCCTTTTGCCGGATTATTACCGATGTAATCATAAAAAGCTAATTTTTCAGGAATTTTAGACCAAGCTTCTGACAAACTTTGATTTTCGGCTAGCCCGGCACCAACTCTTCGATATATTTCTTGTTGAAAGTATCCCTGATCCCATTGATAACGAGTGGGCCCAAATAATTCGATCGGAGTAGTTGCTGAACCATACCACATAGTTCCAGCAACGACAAAAGCTGCAAAAAAGACAGCAGCGATACTACTGGACAGGACGGTTTCAATATTTCCCATACGTAATCCTTTGTATAGACGTTGAGGCGGACGGACACTAAGGTGGAATAGACCTGCTAATATGCCCAATGTCCCTGCTGCAATATGATGAGAGGCTATTCCTCCTGGAACAAAAGGATCAAAACCTTCCACACCCCACGCTGGATTTACAGATTGTACTTTTCCGGTTAGTCCATACGGGTCGGACACCCAGATTCCAGGACCATACAAGCCTGTTACATGAAAGGCGCCAAAACCGAAGCAAGCCAATCCCGATAAAAATAAATGAATTCCAAAGATCTTGGGCAAGTCCAAAGAAGGTTTTCCTGTACGCTCATCACAAAATATTTCTAGATCCCAATACACCCAATGCCATATAGCTGCTAAGAAGCACAAGCCAGAAAACACAATATGTGCCCCGGCCACACCTTCGTAACTCCAAATACCCGGATTCGTTATAGTCCCGCCTGTGATACTCCAACCGCCCCATGAATTGGTTATTCCTAAACGAGTCATGAAGGGTATAACGAACATACCTTGTCTCCACATTGGATCGAGAACGGGGTCAGAGGGATCAAAAACTGCTAATTCGTATAGAGCCATCGAACCGGCCCAACCAGCAACCAGAGCTGTATGCATTATATGGACAGAAATCAATCGACCGGGATCATTCAATACGACAGTATGAACACGATACCAAGGCAAACCCATGGAAATACCTCTTTATCAAAGAAAAATAGACACTATGTTACTTTATTGCATTAGAAAAACTATGCTATTGATATTCTCTTTTCAGTGGATTATCTCGAAGCAAGGGTTAATGTTAATATTTGTATTTGTTCTATTCTATTGGTACTAATGGAACAATTCTGTTCGTAGGAACAAAGATAAACAGATCTATTCTATACCCAATAAGTACCAATACGCAATGGGGGTTGATCCCATTTTCTATGAGTTAATGCCCCCATACTTGTCCATCATTCGAAGACTCTATTCGTAAAAATTTTCCTTTATTCATTCATTCTGTCTTCTTTTATGAACTTATCCAATCTAATCTAAGGATAAAATATGATGAAGGACAATATTATGAAGACAATAAACTCATTGTTACGTTTCCATACCAAAGTGAAATATAGTACTAAATTTTTTTTATATTATTTTATGCCTATTGGTGTTCCAAAAGTGCCTTTTCGAACTCCTGGAGATGACGATCTATCTTGGATTGACGTATAGTGCGGCTTGTCAGATATATTGGGTCATATGGTATTTTCCCGTTCTCTCCCTCGATCGAGATATCCTCGGTTTCGCCCAAGAAAGATTGATTGAATTATCAACAATTTGGAGCGTGAAGTGCAATTAGATACATTTTATTTTTGGGGGGATTCAGATTAATATAATATTATCAAATAATTTATGGTTGGCTTAGTTGAATCAATAAAATGAAGTATACAGGCTCCGTTTATAAAAAAACCAATTGGCAACATATGATTACTATATTTTATTATTTTATTTCTTTTTTTTATTTTATAAATATAAATAGGATAAATAGAAATAGGAGAGATTTCAAACTGTTAATCAATCGAGTAATAAGATGAATACGTCGAATATTTGGCGAAGACATGAAATAAAAAAAGGAAATTGTAGTAAAAAGAAGTGGTATTGGGAGCATTTGTCCTATATGTGCAAATCGAAGTCGATCGGATCTTTACCCGGAGTAGAGCATAAACCTAAAAAAATTAAGAAGGCCTATTTAGAAACAAGAAAATGACATCGTGATTTGGATCGGATCTCGATGAAACAATACATCAATGATAAGTTAATTCGATAAGTTTAATGAGTTCTTTTTTTTTATTTATATTAAATCTATATATATAGATTATGTATAATATATGGAAGGTTCAAAACGCATCTTTCTTGAAAAATGGAAGAAAAAGCCCACTTGTTTTAGAAAAAGCTTGCTCTGAAAAATAAGAGGGCTGGAATTTACACATTGATTCTTTTTTCGCGATTTTTTTTGAACCGTATGCATCAAAAGGTGCATGTACGGTTCCTGAGGGGTACAATTTTATCCCAATCAACCGACTTTATCGAGAAAGATTACTTTTTTTAGGCCAAGAAGTTGAGAGCGATATCTCGAATCAACTTATTGCTCTTATGATATATCTCAGTATAGAGGATGAAAACAAAGATCTGTATTTATTTATAAATTCTCCTGGCGGATGGGTCTTACCCGGAATAGCTATTTATGATACTATGCAATTTGTGCCGCCGGATGTAAATACAGTATGCATGGGACTAGCCGCTTCAATGGGATCTTTTCTCCTGGTCGGAGGAACAATTACTAAACGTCTAGCATTCCCTCACGCTTGGCGCCAATGAGTTTTTTATTTGATAGAAAAAAAGCAGACTATGCCTTCGCCATATGAAATATGAATATTAAGTAAAAATAGCATGGCACTTCGAATTCGATATGAGAAAATTCTTTATTCTTTTTTTTTTTTCAAAACATTAGATTATGTATCGAAAGAGGAGTATGAGATAAAGGGTATTTCCGATTTTATCTTCTCTATCGGGAGTCCGTTTCAGCGTCACAAACTTTTTGTTTTCACACCGGAAGGCTCTTAACAATCCTTATGTTATGAAAGGGTACGAAAATAAAAAAAATCTTATTTGTTTCTTATTTTATTTGATTCGATCAAAAAGACACTTTGGGATTACTGAATCATAGAGGAAATAAATATATAATGTAACGGAACCATCATAGTATTTTTTAACTTCGCCGAAAGGAAGGGTGGTAATTGGATCATTTACCGATCTGGATCTGATAGATCCTACATTTTTCGATGGGAGGTAAAAGTCAATTCCATTGTAAAGCCGTATGCAATTCGCAAAGGATGCCTGTACGGTTGTTCAATTCTATCTTTTTTTCTTGTTATTCTTTATCTCTTCTCTTTGAATCATCATACTAGATAGAGAAATCGTTTATTATCTTATAATATCAGATTATCAGGGTAATGATCCATCAACCGGCTGCCGCTTTTTATCATGCACAAGCGGGAGAATTTGTCATGGAAGCGGAAGAATTACTGAAACTGCGCGAAATCCTCACAAAGGTTTATGCACAAAGAACGGGCAAACCCTTATGGGTTGTATCCGAAGACATGGAAAGGGATGTTTTTATGTCAGCAACAGAAGCCCAAACTCATGGAATTGTTGATCTTGTAGCAGTTCAATGAAAAAAGAAAGGATTTAGTGAAAATCCGTGATTTGAGATCTTATTACCAGGTTTCATTTCCATTAAATTAAATAAATGGGAGTAATTCGTAATTATCCGGTTAGGATTGATCTAAACCAGTCCATTACGTATAAGATTCAGCATGCCAACTATTAAACAACTTATTAGAAACACAAGACAGCCAATTAGAAATGTCACGAAATCCCCCGCTCTTCGGAGGTGTCCTCAGCGACGAGGAACATGTACTAGGGTGTATGTGCGACTCGTTCAGATCATAAACTGGGACGAAAAACAATTTTTCCAGTCTCAATGATCAGTACCGGTGAATAGAATGGAAGAACTCCATTCACTATTTAAATTAAACTAAAAAAAAAATTGTGTATGAAATTTATGGTTTCCTTCGATGCAAATACAATCACCTAAATTTGAAATGATAAGCAATTCCCCATTGGCAAAAAGGCTATCCATTAAGCGGGGAAAATCCGCAAAAAGATTAGGCCCACTCTTGCAAGAACGGACTAACAGGGTCAGCTACTTAGCTAACCTTCATAATTAAATGCCGTTACTGTCTAGGTAGATCTCATTGTATTGTGAAAGACCTATTACTGGATAATTCATGGGTAGAGCCAAAGAGTGTGAACTGTACAAGTTACCAATAAGATTTATTAAATGAAGGAAAGAGCTCCGGTGTATAGAAAGGACCTCACCGTTTAAGAAGTAACCATAGAAACGATGGAACCCACGATTTCTTTACCCATTGAATTTCAAATTGACTATTTTTTTATTTAATTTACTATGTTTTTGATACATAGTATCAATACAATTTCTTATTTCGAATCGAAATGCACAGAAAAAACAAAAAAATCGTGGTCGGGAAGGTTATAGTAGCAAAAGCCGTTGGAATTTTTATTTTATACATTGGAAGAATACGCTTTGTTATTAATAGCCCAGGAAAAGGTAGAAGGATAACTGAAAGAAAGGAAATCAATTAGTTATTCATCAAAGTTTCGTTTATTCAATGACCAGAACTAGACGAGGATATATAGCTCGTAGACGTAGAACAAAAATTCGTTTATTTACATCAAGCTTTCGAGGAGCCCATTCAAGACTTACTCGAACTATTACTCAACAGAAAATCAGAGCTTTGGTTTCGACTCATCGGGATAGGGATCGGCAGAAGAGAGATTTTCGTCGTTTGTGGATCGCTCGGATAAATGCAGTAATTCGCGAGAGTAAGGAATCCTATAGTTATAGTAGATTAATACACGATCTGTACAAGAGTCAATTACTTCTTAATCGGAAAATACTTGCCCAAATAGCTATATCCAATAGGAATTGTCTTTATATGATTTCCAATGAGATCATAAAAGAAATAGATTGTAAAGAATTCGCCGGAATGATTTAATGATTGAAATAAAAGGAGTTCCCCGGAGAATGAACTCCGGGAAGATATATTATATAAAAATTATATATATGATATGAATATATAATATGAAAAAAAAAAAATATGATAAAATTGTCAAAATGAAGGAATATGTTCAATAAAAAAAAAAAAAAGAGTTCTTCTTCCCCAATTATTTTTGTTTCTTACAACACAACAATCAAATCTCGATTCTTAGATTTTTCGGATAAAAGATTAAATCCGCGGTTGAGTTTGAATTGGAATTTTATTTTGATTCAATTGAAGAGTAAGCCTATTTATTTCTGGTTCTACGACCAGTAGTTCTAGCGGTCGACTCAGTTCTTTCAAATTGTTTCTCATTATTAAGAAAAGGTAACGAAGATAAAATACGAGCTTGTTTTATAGCAATAGTAATTAATCGTTGTTGTTTCAAAGTCAATCTATTCACTCGTCTAGATAATATTTTTCCTTGTTCACTAATAAATCGACTAATTAAACTCATGTTTCGATAATCAATTCGATCCCCCGATTGGATCGGGGGCAAACGCCTACGAAAAGATCGCTTGGATTTAAGAAAAGGTCGCTTGGATTTATCCATGGTTTGTTTATTCCTTATCCCGAAAATCCTATTTCGTTCGGATCAAAAATGAATTAGAATTCAGAAATAGGATTTGGTTTATTTCTATTTAAATATTATATTATATACTATATTATTATTACCCTTCCTTGTAAGGGTGACACACAGGCCTTCGGTTCGATCTATTTTTTTATTTCCCCATGAATCGTATGTTTATAACAATACGGACAGAATTTTCGCAATTCCAACCGACCGGGCGTATTGTGTCGATTTTTTTCAGTAATATATCTGGAAATGCCTGTTGATTTCTTATTAACACTGTCTCGTAAACAACTAGTACATTCCAAAAGAATACTTATTCGAGCATCTTTACTCTTGGCCATGAACCTCCTTTGTTTTTTTATTCATTCAAGTCTTCTATTTTCGATGCAAACAAAAAGTAAGGAAAAATGGAAGTTGCTAATTGAAAATCTAATTTTGTTCGGATATGAAAGATTTCGTTGTAATCAATGTTGTAATCAATAGATTAATAGTAAAGAATAAGTAATACAATGATTTCTAACTATAGCTCTATTTTATAGCTATATTTATAATCGCAGTACAGTATTTAATTTAAGTATCTTGTATGATACTCTTGCACTAGACCAACATTTACATTTACGTTTTCCCTCTATTCTTAATCTTAATTTAATTCGAGTCTTAACTAGAGTTTCGCGTAGGTTAACCCCACTTTTATTCTTTCTCTTACCCTTCCTCCCTTATAAAATTCTAAAAAAGATAAAAAGGGAGGGGGAAAAGGAATTAGTCACAGATATTTGATTGTATCTCTAATATTATTCACTCTTTCTCGTGTTAATTAAAAAATGGGAATGTAAGCGCATCCGGGAAAAAGCGATTAATCTCTATCAACAGACCCGCTAAGGAAGCGAACCATATAGTACTTAGTACCGGTGCCGTGGAAAGATATGTTTGTAGATCTCGCATTTAAAATCCTCCTTATTTATTGTATTTATTGTAATCATAATGGTAATCCATATATGATCAGATGCATATGGACCACTTGTATTTGTACATAGAATTCCCAATTCAAATTGAAGATTCGCTAGATAAGATTTTCTTTTTCTCTTTTAGGAAAAAGAAGTTGCTTTACTCCTGAGCATTCCAAAAAAATATTCATTTTGTTTATTTTATTTTTAGAGTGGGTTTCATATTTTATATGTATATAAGTCTTTTATTATTATAATATTTTTTATTATATGTATATCTATAATATATGAATATGATGATGGTGAAAAAAAGAAGAAGAAATGGGAATAAAAATTGTTTATATCAACGGAGGAAATAAGGAGGTGGAAAACAAGACAGGTATTCTCTACAATGACACTGTAGACCAATTGAAAGGGATGTAGCGCAGCTTGGTAGCGCGTTTGTTTTGGGTACAAAATGTCACGGGTTCAAATCCTGTCATCCCTACCTATTCCTTCTCCTCTGAACAGTAATGAAGAATCGATCTCGATCGATTAAAATTGGATATACATAATTTTTCATACTATGATAGTATAATAGTATATGCATACAAAATGTGTTGGAGTTACAAAAAAAATCCTTTTGTTTATAGTCTTATCTATTGTGGTAAGAAAACGCTCTTAGTTCAGTTTGGTAGAACATGGGTCTCCAAAACCCAATGTCGTAGGTTCAAATCCTACAGAGCGTGATTCAGTTTTTTTAGTTGGAATTAAACTAAACTAACTTTACTAACTTGAACAGCAATCTGAATTTGACCTCCTGTGGATTAAAGAATAAAGAAAAGAGGAGGTCAATCAAAAAAAAAAGAGATGTTAATTAATCAAAGGTCCAGCTGATCACCACGTCTGTATTGTAAATATGCAGTTACGAATAATCCAGCCAAAGTAATCGGAATTAGACCTAATACGATTCCAAATAGAAAAACTTCAATCATTTCATTTCAATTTGTTTCAAAAAGGGAAAAGAGAGGTAATATCTTATCTATCCCTAAATATTAATCCGAATTGCCCACGAATCGCAATGACCAAGAATTGGCAATTGACATGGTAAGAAACTCATGGAATACATGGAATTTCACGGAAAGGTTTCTCTTTATGAATTGTTTATTCGATTAATTTCAAATAAGTCGTATCTTGCTTAGACCAATAAATAGGACTGAGGTTATAGTTGAAGCCGCTAGTAGAAAACCAAAATAACTAGTTATAGTAGGCATAAAGGAGCTAAATGAAATATGTTCTTTATTAGATTAGACATATGTTTATAAAGCACTTACCTAAGTTTCAATTTTTGCAAGATAGGAGGATAAACAAAACTACCAATTGAAAGAATAAGTTCAATTGACAGGTTTTGATTCATCAATCAATTATTATAAGCGGCACTAACAAAGATAGAGCGAAAGGGGTATAAAACGAAATCGATTCATTATTATCTACCCATACCGTGATTCTGAATCAACAGATTCATTGAGCAACTCTTGAGTAAACTAATAATAAAATAAGAACCGTGCTGTGTAACTTCATTTA